TCACAATCCGTAAACTGGATTTATTGTCATAACCCGGATTTTCCGACAAAATAGATCTATTCAAAGCACGATTATGAGCAAACACATAAATATACTCCTGAAATAGAAGTGGGTATAGGAAGTCGTGTTGTTGAGATCTCTTTAGCTGTAAATATCTTTGGATTTTCTCCATTTGAATTGCGATTTGAATTAAAGGTAGAAGATTCGGGGGTTATCAAATGATACATAGTGCGATACAGTCAAAACAAAGTATTCTAGTAAAAATAGATACCTCGGAGACAAGTAAACTTATCAACAGATTCTCTACCCTTTCTTTTTCCATCCATTTCGTTTAATTCGTCCGTGTTAATGTTATAGGATAACAAGAAGGTTAGAAATCTTTTATTTTTTGACCCAATCGCTCTTTTGATTTCGGAAAAAAACTTTCTTTATCAATATACTGCTTCTTTATACACACCCATCTTCATTCCATAATAGAGAATGTCGTTATAGTTAGGATTCATTAAAAAAATAGAATCCATTCAAGTGCTTCCCATATCGGACACTTATTTTTTTTAACATCTAATTAGATCGGGAAATTGTTCAAATTAAGAACAGAAGCCGGTTGCTTTTTCTTTCTAATAATTAATTGAAGCCGCAGGGCCCCTATCCATTTATTCATTCGACCCGACTTTCTTTTGTTCTGTTCCAAGAATTCGAACAAGGTTTTGTACGAATCGGATAAGAATGAAATATTCTCAGAACTTTACATTGATACGACATGCTATTTTTTCCATTTATTCCCTTTCAGGGTCAGTCGTGGTCTTCCAAAGTTTACCAATCGTATGGACGAATTCGTCACTTCATCCAAATGTGTAAAAGATTCTAGCCGCACTTAAAAGCCGAGTACTCTACCATTGAGTTAGCAACCCCGATAAAATATCGATTAAACAAAACTTCAACTCAACAAGGGATATATAGACATGAATACAATCAGAACCAAAAGCAATTTATTTAATTGAATTCAAACAAAGAGAAAAGATATTTTACGAGCTAATCAAGCCGTTGAACTAACAAATCTAAAAAAAAAGATTTTCTAATGGATTCGAAACATAAAATGAATTGATTAGATCAAAATACAAGAAATTATAAGATAAAATAAAAAAATATACAGAATTTTCAAAATTGATAAAACATCTCCTAGCCTTTTTTCAATCAAAAATCACTCTCTATCTATCAAAAAAAGCATCATTTGCATAAGATGATAAGATAAAGTAAAAAACTAGGCGACATAAAGAAATAGACCCCCTTCACTTATCACGAAGAATTATATTTGTTCAATACACTCTTGTCAATATAAATGTCGAAAAAAGAATACAGTGGAAAAGGGGAAAAATAAAAGGGGGGATCAAAAAAAACAAGTAAAGAAAAATTAGACAAAGTTATATACAAGTAGCTACCCCCCTTGATATTTCTTTAATTGAATTTCATTTGATTAGACGGAAGTTATTTAAAAACTCCCGCCTTCTTTAAAAGGTTCTGAACAGTTCCTGTGGGTTGAGCCCCTTTTTCAAGGAAATATAGAATAACAGGAACATTTAAATAAGTTTGATTCTTCATTGGATCATAAAAGCCCACTTTTCTAAGATCTTTTCCTTCTCTTCGGGATCGAACATCAATTGCAACGATTCGATAGACGGCTCATTGGGATAGATGAAGAATACCCCCCCTGGAACCGTATAGGAAGTTTTCTCCTCGTACGGCTCGAGAAAAAACGATTTAATTCGAAGTTTTGTCTATGTTATGTATCCAATTCTAATAAATTTAATAACAAATGGACCTATAAAATCAATTAGACTACGATTCCAGTCTTTTTCTTCCTGAAAAATGAAAAAGAAACCGCTGGTACTCATAACTCAAGTCGGATAACTCTCAAATAGCTCAAAGAAAAATCTTTAGTGAATTTCATTTATTGAGTAGTCTTTACTCCCTTTCGTTTATCCTGGTTAAACTATTTCAAATTCTATTTGGATTCTTTAGTCGGATTCAGTTATTGAGACTATCGAAAGAATTAACAACTAAAAGGGTGTTTCCTTGTTTTTAAACCCTTTATTCCTATTTTTAATCATTAGGTTTAGACATTACTTCGGTGTTTCTTAATCTTTTCAAAGTGGCAGCAACATACCCTTTTTTATTTTATTGCTTTCTATCAAAGAATCCTATGGACGGTTGATTCTAGTATGATACACGTTGAATCAAAAATTTGGACCAATTTCAACAAGTTTTGCTTTTGAATTGGAAACTTGCTCAAATTGGATCCTTTCGATTTTCCATATATTTACGAAGTTGTTCCAGTTGATTGGCATTAACCCTAGACCCTTGCCCCTGAAAATTTAATTAATACTTTAGGTTCGAGCTCCATCATGGACTATTTACAACCCGACAAAAAACGAAGGGTTCAAGTGTAACAGAACAAACAATGTCGAGCCAAGAGCACCTCGTTTCTAGACAAATCGAAAATGGTGGATGTAAAACTCCACAACGGGTCGTGTCCTTCAAGTCGCACGTTGCTTTCTACCACATCGTTTCAAACGAAGTTTTACCATAACATTCCTCTAATTTGGAACCGGTATGGAATTGATTCAATTATGGAATCATGAATAGTCATCGGTTCAGCCGTCCATAGACATCACAATCTACACTTTTCTTCTATATATCAATATATGATACATTAAACAATATTTTTCTGAAAAAATCCTAGCAAGACAACATTTTTAACAAAGTTAACAGACTAATAGAATATATATTAAAATAGATAATAGAAAGAAATCCTTTTTTTCATGAGATTTATAAAAAAATAATGTAAGTTACTATTTGACTTTTGATTCTTTTAATCAGATTATGAAAATCAAAATCGAAAAAATAGGTAAGGTTTATCTTATCTATCAGATAGACGGAACTGTTGTCGCTGTTTGTTATTTGTTATAAATGTTTTATATCTACTATAACTATATAATATGGGACTTGATTATTTGTTAATGAAATTCGAACAGACACAGATGTTTAAAGTAATATAGATTAACTGCTAGTCCATAGACATCACAATCTACACTTTTCTTCTATATATCAATATATGATACATTAAACAATATTTTTCTGAAAAAATCCTAGCAAGACAACATTTTTAACAAAGTTAACAGACTAATAGAATATATATTAAAATAGATAATAGAAAGAAATCCTTTTTTTCATGAGATTTATAAAAAAATAATGTAAGTTACTATTTGACTTTTGATTCTTTTAATCAGATTATGAAAATCAAAATCGAAAAAATAGGTAAGGTTTATCTTATCTATCAGATAGACGGAACTGTTGTCGCTGTTTGTTATTTGTTATAAATGTTTTATATCTACTATAACTATATAATATGGGACTTGATTATTTGTTAATGAAATTCGAACAGACACAGATGTTTAAAGTAATATAGATTAACTGCTATCCACCCCCCATTTCTTTTTTATATTATGATAGGGCTTATATGGAAATAATGGAGAAATGGATCCGTGCTGGGACGGAAGGATTCGAACCTCCGAATGGCGGGACCAAAACCCGTCGCCTTACCGCTTGGCCACGCCCCATTTCCATTTCTAATGGACACTAAGAAAATATAATATTGTTATTGGTTGTTTGTCAACTCCAGTCCGAAAAAATATCTAGCTAAATTCCATATCTATAGAATATAGATCTTCTATATCTATAGAATAATAGAATAGGCCGGTACTAGAATTTTGATACATATAGATACAGAATTTAACTTAATTTATTGATCATTACATAGAATTCAATTAAGATATTGTATGAAAGTATCGTTTCTTCTATTCTCCTTTGAGAATTGGAGGATTTTTGGTTGGATGGATTCAAAGAAAAAGAAGGATTTTTGTCTACCTTATTTACTTTCTTTCTTTTTCCTTATATCAAAAATGCAACCAAAATGCAATTATCTCCAAGAACAAAATGTCTGTTATGCTTAATATCCTTAGTTTGATCTGTATTAATTTGCCCCTTTCTTCGAGTAGTTTTTTCTTCGGCAAATTGCCTGAAGCCTATGCTTTTTTGAATCCAATCGTAGATGTTATGCCAGTCATACCTCTGTTTTTTTTTCTCTTAGCTTTTGTTTGGCAGGCTGCTGTAAGTTTTCGATAAGATCCTGATATAATATATAATAATATTATTATCCTAGAAAATGCGTGATTTCCTCGAGAAAAAATTATAAAAATTGACAAAATAAGATAAGTTTTAGAGTATGAACCCTCGATTCACACATTGAAATTCGCGGATAGTCGACATAAATTAAGCTTACCCCTATTTCTTCCTCGTTTTTGAGCCTTTTCCAACCATCCAGTCAAAGACCCTAACCCTATTAGGGTCTCCCACAATATCTAAATTTGGATCTAAGCGCAAATAAAATTTTTGTTAATGAAAAACAAATAAATTTGTGATAATACATTTCTTGAAAAAACCTCATTTCTTGGTGTTAAAATAGGATATGTGGTAGAAAAATGGAAGATCTATTCTCTTTTTTTTCTAAAAAAAATCTTGGAGATTGTGTAATGCTTACTCTGAAACTCTTCGTTTATACCGTAGTGATATTTTTTGTTTCTCTCTTTATCTTTGGATTCCTATCTAATGATCCGGGACGTAATCCTGGACGTGAAGAATAAAATACAAAAGGTTTCAAGGTTAATTTTCAAATTTTCTTAGGATTTTATCTATTCACACGTTTCACTTAAGATTGTTATCTATTCACACGTTTCACTAAGATTGTCAAAATTGAAAAAAAAAAGACCTAAAAATAATAAAATATTAATAAATAAAGTAACCAACGGAAACGGAAAGAGAGGGATTCGAACCCTCGGTACGCATAACTCGTACAACGGATTAGCAATCCGACGCTTTAGTCCACTCAGCCATCTCTCCCAATTGAAAAATAGAATTACTACATTACACATAATCTAAGGAGT